AATAGAACCCATCATTGGTTTGATCATTGATAAGGTGAATACCCAGGCCCTTCAATGCTAGGCATAATGAGGATAAGGACCTCAAAATAACCTCTTTTCGTCCTATGAACTTTAAGGTGTATGAAGTATCATATTTGACTCTTGGGGCGGATTGATAGAGACTCCATTTAACTTAGGTTGATCTAGGCCGGAGGCAGACCTACGTCAGGGTAACCCTTCTTTGAAACACTTTGGTATTGCTCCCGGATCAGAATTCAAATAATGAATCCGAGCGCATGGAGCCATCTCGTTATCTTCCTGTCAAGAAAAAATATGGTGGACTAGCCGATCTTTTTATCAGTTAATGAAAGAGCCCAATGCAAAAAAAAAAACGCATGTTGGGTCTTTGAAACAGTTCGAATCATTTCGATAATAATAAGTTTGATCTGTTTTACCGAGAAGGTCTACGGTTCGAGTCCGTATAGCCCTATACATTTTTGTATTCATTTCCTAATTAGTGCGTGTGACCGGCCGGTTGATTGTTCCATAGAAATGGAATCATTCCCACAGGATCACGGAGATCCCTCGGGGCTTGAAAACAATAATTTATTCCAATGGATCCAATCGGATCGGTATTTTCAAATCTCGGATAAACAAACCCATTCTTCTTCATTAATCTTCGTCTGTGAATGACATACGGCCTTTTTCCTCTTTTATTTGTCCATGATCCAAGATTTAGTGATACACCTTTGCTTTGGTATACCCAAGTCAATTTATGAAGTCAAAATCATAACATGAGCCTGGCTCAAGAAAAACTCCAACCTGACCCAACCAAATCAAATCCAAATTCAATCTAATAGTAAGTCACATTATCTAGAACCTATTCTTGTTCTTGTATTTGTAGAAAAGCCAGAGTTTCAAAAACGAAGCTCTTTGGTAAGTTTCATTGTACAATAGGCTTTTCTTCGTATAACCGGCTTAGCAAAGAAAGTAGTCATTTTTCTGTACAATACTTCAACTTAACACTTATTTTTTTTTTTATTCCAATTTACCCAATCCAATTTGTTCATCATTCCAATTCTACCAATGCAGACTTTATCTAAAAAGATTAGGGCCCATTTGAACTTGGATGAGTTAGGAATCCCCCGACGTATCGCCTTTTGGCAGAACAACAATCCCAATTCATTGTTTTAGAGACAATGAATTGGTCCTAAATGTATCAACGCACCCTCTTCTATTTCTATGTTCTATGAGTTGGTTTTGGGATGGGGAGATTTTGTCTATCGAATCGTTCGACAACGCATGATTCCATTCGAAGTATTTTCTGTAAATCATTTACGATTCAGCCGACTCTACCATTAAACTATGCCCCATTTTGTAGGTTTGCTTCAAAAGAAACGTTTTTTGTTGTCACGAAACCTAACTCGTTGGTTGGTCCTGCTAGGTGTTATTATTACATTAAATAAATTATTATTACATTAAATAAATAAGTATTTCGAGTCATTCCAAATCACGATCTTTAGTCCTAGAAATGGGTCTGAAATGATTCTTTCAAGACTTCTAACTCGGGGGTAAAGCCGGGGCCGGGGTAGTACAGGTCCAAAGTTTCCTAATTTGGGTATAGGAACCCATGAGTTTTTATATGTAAGGGTTCCTCACAATTCAATGGATTGAATCAAATCAATTAAGTATAAATCTGGGACAGGGAGAGAGAATCGAATCGGTCGATGCATTCCGTTTTCGTATCCGTATCAAATCAATAGAAACAATAATCCTCTATCCGGATCTTAATGAAAAGAATACACCAACACAGCCACGTAGAATATACCATAAATCCCGAGATGGAAATTCCTAGAAATTCTATTACATCTGACTACTGACTATATTCTAAATCACTAAGAAAAAAAAAAAAAGAGAGAGAGAGAAAAAATGGGCCAGACCTCCTCTTTGGCTCTATTATATTAATAGAATATTGAAATTCTTTATGTTTCATATTTCATTTAATCTTATTTGATTAATATTGTTTGAATATTATTTCAATTTCAATTCATATTATTTAAAATATTCTTTAAAAAAAATTCCTTAATTCCTTTTTTTGTTTGATAGAAAACCCGAGGCAAGGTAGGAGAGAGTTTGATTTGTATAATAGCATTATATGTCTACACCATATCTAAATAGAATCGAAGTAAGTGTAAGTGGGATTCCGTTGGATGAATCTTGAGACGATACATGACCCACAACAAGTAAACAAACGAAACTATGTGGTTTGATCAAAATTGTTGTTTCGACTAATGCAGTTATGGATGAATTGAGAATTCCAATTTGAATCAACTAATTCGGTATATTCCACATTAATAGGAGTGCTTCTATGTTTCTGCTTCACGAATATGAGATTTTCTGGGCATTTCTAATAATATCAAGTGTTATTCCTATTTTGGCATTTCTAATTTCCGGAGTTTTGGCCCCGATTAGTGAAGGACCAGAGAAGCTCTCTAGTTATGAATCGGGCATAGAACCGATG